ACGCTCCTTTTCGCCATGCATAAACTGAACCCACAATTGGGATAAGCACGAAAATTAAAGCTTCGATAAATACGGATACACCCAATACATCGAAACTCATTGCCCATGGATAAAGAAAGACCGTTTCAACATCAAAAACAACAAAAACTAGAGCAAACATGTAATAGCGGATTCGGAATTGTAACCAAGCGTCCCCCATAGGTTCTATGCCCGATTCATAACTAGAGAGCTTCTCTGGTCCTTCACTAACCGGGGCTAAAACTCCTGAAATTACAAATGCCAAGATAGGAATAACGCTTGATATTATTAGAAATGCCCATAAAATATCATATTCGTGAAGCAGAAACATAAATGTACTCCTATTAATGTGGAATATGCTGAATTATTCGGGTTGGCATTGTCAATTCATCCAGAACTTGTTTTCCTAGGTGAAACAAGAATTGATTTTAATCAAATCAAAGTGCATAGTTCAGAGTTTGTTTGCTGTGTGGCATGTCTTGTTTAGAGATTCATCCAACGGAATCGGGATTCCATTTTTGATTTCGATTCTATTTAGATATGGTGTAGACATAAGGCGTTCTTACACAAACAAAACTCTCTCACTTTGTCTCGCTTTCTCTATTCTCTATAAAAAAATAGATATAAGATATAAAAAATATTAAATAATAAAATTCTAAATAATAAAAGATTCTAAATAATAAAAGTAATTTAATTAAATACTAAAATATACTAATCTAACCTAATAGAATATTCTATTACTAATGTATTCTAATGAATAGTAATACTATAACTATGTTTCATAATTATGAAACGTAATACTATGTTTTTTTCTTGCTATTTCCTTATATTTATTTCTTTGTATTTTATATTTAGAAATATATATTTCTTATATAATCTTATATAAATTATATGTAAATATATAATGTTATATAATGTATAAACAATAAAATGAAATAAGATAATGAAATATTATCAAAAAAATAATATCAAATATAACATAGTTATTATCAAAACCGATAAAATTTTTTGGGTAAAAGATGTCTAGAGATTTCTAACATATTCGAAGTATTCTTTTCATTAAAATCCAGGTAAAGGATCGTCGTTGCTTTTATTGATTTTATACAAATACGAATACGTAAACACAATCTAATGCATCGAACGATTATATTTTCTTTCTTTTTCTTGTCCTAGATTTGACACATACTGATCTGATTAGATCCATTGGAATGAATTATTTTTTTGATTTTCAGGTCCCTGTGTATTTACATGAATATGTGGTAATGCTTTCATTTCATTTCTATGAAACAACCAACGGTCTGTCCAGTCTATAAACAAGTACTGATGAGGAAATGAAAACTATACTAAACTAGAATGTCTATACAAAAATAGACAAATAGAATGTATTAGGGCTATACGGACTCGAACCGTAGACCTTCTCGGTAAAACAGATCAAACTGATTATTATCGAAATGATTCGAACTGTTTCAAAGACCCAACATGCATTTTGTTTGTTGCATTGGGCTCTTTCATCAACTGATGTAAAGATCAGTTAGTCCACCATATTTTTTCTTTACAGGAAGATAATGAGCTGGCTCCATGTGCTCTGATTCATTATTTGTATTCAGATCTAGTAGCAATACCAAAGTGTTTCAAAGAAGGGTTACCTTGACTTAGGTCTGCCTTCGGCTTAGATCAACCTAAGTTAAATGGAGTCTCTATCGTTCCGCTGCAAGAATCGAATATGAGACTTCATACACCTTAAAGTTCATAGGACGAAAAGAGGTTTTTTTGAAGCCCTTATACTCATTATGCCTATCATTGAATGGGCTGGGTATTTACCTTATCAACTATCAAATCAATGACGGGTTCTATTTGATTTGGCACCTAAATTCGCACCAAAATCGGACCGAACCAAATATTTGTCAGGCTATTGTTCTCTCGAATCTATGGAGTAAGACATTGATTTTTCAATAAGATCAATTATGTTCATTGCATAATAAGCTCCCTTGAAAAGCATTGGCGCACGTGTAAACGAGGTGCTCTACCTAACTGAGCTATAGCCCTTGTCATAGATATCTTAACATATAGATAATTTCTTGTCAAGATGGATATTCCCTAATCCCACATGATAACTCTCTGATCCGTTTACTGTTAACAGATTGGTATTGCTTAGAAATAATATTCTATCTATAATCCCCGAGGTGATGGGTCTTCTTTTGCGGTGATAAATTACCTACTTAACTCAGTGGTTAGAGTATTGCTTTCATACGGCAGGAGTCATTGGTTCAAATCCAATAGTAGGTAGAACTTATTAGATACCGGAGTCAATGCAATGGTATCTAATAAGTTTTTCTACTCATCTTCCCTTTTTCGTTGTATCAGATTAGACTTGATTGTCTTCAATTGGCAGAATCTAAATGTGGTGTATAATAAAGAACTTCTAAAAAACTTCTTTTGATTATTTTGATGTATTGACTAGTAGGAAATAACATTGGCAGCC